TTTAACATTTCCGGAAAGGCTGTTCGTTTACCGGGTTCGGCACGAAATCATAAATAAGCTCTACCAAGGATTGCAAAACGAAGAAAAGTTAATTCTCGCTATCATTCTGGCTATACTTTAGAATGATAGAAGAAATCTCTGTTCGAAGTGCTATCCGGCCCTGGGTCTCATCCTCCGCATTTTTACATGCTCTGGTTAAAAACCCTTTCAGGCCGATGAAATTTTTCATTGCTTCTTCGGGGCCGTTGGCGGGCTGGGTGTACTTGCCCGCCATCCGGCTGATTAGGTGTTGGACCATCTCCGCATCCGAAGGCAGTTCCCCTTTATAATTCAGCTTTAAGGCTTCCACCGAGATAAGAGGGCGAATCAGCCCGGCCAAGCGATCCTTTTGTTCTTGAACCTTGACCAACTCAAGTTGATACAAGGCCCTTTGAACATCGGACCAATTGCCCCGTAAATCGGTTTCGTGAGTTCCTACCTCGAGTGCAGGAGAACTGGGACCCTGCGGAAGCGCCCCTTGAGAGGGCAAAGGTAGGGAATCGGGATCCTGCGGGAGCGCCCCTTGCCTCGCGCTCAAAGTGTCTAAAAAGGGAAGAACTGCCTCCAAAAGCTCGTTCATTGTCTATCTCGTAATCATTCGATTCCGCCCATCAGGCTAGCTCCTACTCCTCCTCTTCTCCTTCGTATCCTTCATCGTCGTTGGTCCTTTTTACATAACATTCTCGGCTGAAATCATAAACGGCCTCTCTGATGATCTCTTTTCTATAGGTAGAACTACTGTAGAGCACTATAGGCCCGCCGCTTTCTCAATCAAGATTGAAACTGTGAAGTGAAGCGTACTGATTTCGAGCTTCACTTCTCTTATGATATTCTTTTTTGAGGTTTGAGGAATATGAGAGCCGTTCCGCACCTGGATGACTGAATTTCATGCTTCAATCGAGAATGCTTGCTAGCTAGGGTCATTACAAAACCTTTGCCCTTATTGTATGTACTGTATCTGTTTTCCCCAATCACTGCTTCTCTAGCTTTGACTTTCCCTTGTACCAGCATTCGTAGCAGCCTTCGTAGCTTGTTCTTTGTCGTGCCAGGCAAGCGAATAGTGAGTTTCCTTCTTTACTTGCAATATATCCTACTTTCTTGGCATCATATACATATCATATTTCCTCTCTAATTGATTCCCCTATCTATTTCCCGAGAGACTACTCTAATAGGATTTCTTCCTGCCTCGTTTTTAAAATTAGATGAGTTAAGCAAATGAGTTTTCAAGCAGGCTCCTTACAGCAGTATCTTACTTAGGCAAGCCCGCCGGTGAGAAAGATGAATGAATCCTGTGAGTTAGAAAGACTTAACTTTACAGCAATCCTAAGCTCATCCCCTGCTTTTAACAAAGCAGCTAGATTAGAATATCCTCATTTTTTTTAAGTTCTAGTGCTAAGCCCTTCCCAGCCAAGCGAACATAGTGCATAGGCCTTTTGAGATCCAATGCCAGTTGCTTTCCTTGTCGATCCAGTGGAGGTGCTAAGATAAGCAAGCTAGAGATAAAAAAGAAAGAAAGTTAGGGATAGCTCTTATCCTTATAGGGCTCTATGTACTAAAAATTTTTCAATTTATTGGTATAACATAGATAGATTAGAGGGCTAAATTTATTTCCCTGGTAGGTTATTAACGATAAGAGATAGATTTAACAGATGGATTTCTTCCCCTTTACAATCTTTTTTTTTATCCGGGCATTTTATATCCTTTTCATGGGAGGTCTAACTAGATACATGTCTTTCCTTTCCGTGGAAGATCAAAGTAGGTTATGAATGAACTAGGTTATCCTTTTCATAGAGCAGGGCTGCGGAAGTAGATTGATTCTCCGACATTCAAGCAAGATAAGAACCAGCACAATTAGCCTTAACCCTGAGATTCTTTGGTAGAAGAGAAGAGCAGGAAGCAGTAAAGCGAAGCGGGCTTGAAGAAGCGTAAGTCTGCTGCATCGAATGCTAGTTTTTTTGAAAGTTCCATCCGCTCAGACATGTGATGTGCCATGATAACGAATTTAATCCAACAAAGATCCTAGACCAGCTAGACTAGTTAGTGTTTAGCAGCGAAAGTAAGATCAGAATGTCGAATTATATGGTTTTTTTTCTTGATTAGAAAAAGTTTGCACGTGAATTACATGCTTCTCCCATTTCTTATTCATTGCCCCGCCCGGCCTCCCGTTAAGCACTCATAGAATTAAATCGACCAAAGGGAGAAGGAAGAAAGAGATCTTCCTATCTCTCTTTCATTCCGGGAGTCCAGCCTAGGTCTTAGGGCTTTCTTTCTGAGTTCGCTTTCCCCGTGTGAAGCATAGTGACAGGTTCAAGTAGGAATGGTATGCTTTCTAGCTCAATGTCCGGTAGCGCAGAGTCTAGCAAGAGAAGGCTTGGTAGCAGTTCGGTAGCACGGTTGGAAGTAAGGTTACGTTTTTTTTATTAAAACGATAGCGAATCGGCTCTTTCCTTCTTTTTTCCTCTCGGGATGTGTGTGCCCTTTTTTCAAGTCTCTCAAATCGGATCGATCTCTTATATAGGGATGGAATTCACTATATAAGAGAGAGATATCTGGTTGACAAAATTCTGATAGAGAAAGATTAGAATCTCCTAAGGATTTCTCTTGAGGAGGAGGAAACTGATAGCACTTCAGCTAGAACGGTACCCATCAACTTCATATGCTATATATCGATAGAGCTAACCGTTAGTGCTATTCCTTAACGGAGGGAGGGGAAGGAAAGCTAGAAATCTTGTTTTTTTATCATTCCTCGTTTCCTTACGTCTATACGAGCTTCTTTCGATTCGATGGCAGACAGTTTGCAGCCTTTGGGAGTTACCTCCTGGTGTAACAGTAGTTCTTAGTGCCATTCTTTCGGTCCCAGTAACCATTACAGGAAGTGTCCTGAGTGCTTATGACTCTTTCTTTACCCCTTCCGGGCATCCAACCAAAAGGTATCCTCTACTCGTTTTCAGAAAAATCCTGGTGAGCCACTTTCCGAGCTGGTATTTCCTTCCATACCCATACCTGCGCATAAAGCAGGCATATCAATCGCTATTTCAAACTACTTTTTCAGCTGGAGAGCTTCCTTCCTGACTCGTCCATTTAGCCGTTCTCCCTCTCCCTATCGGTCGAGTCATCTTTCGCTTCAATACCTGGAACTGAGACGGATTCGGATGGAGAAGGATTAAATAGTTCATCATGAGCTGTCCGAAACCATACTTCTTCCCGCGAAAACTCGGAATTTCATAAGAAAAGAAAGCTGTTAGCCTAGTGCGGAAAATAGCGTAGAGGCAGTCTCCCTCAGTTGATTGATTGCTTTTGCACCTTTCTTTCTTTATCGAGATTGGGTTGGTGTTCAGTTAATGATCCTAAGAGTGTAGTGTGAAGGTTCGTGGGTCAAATTCACCCCGAAACAAAAAAAAAGGACCAACGACGATGAAGGATACGAAGGATAAGGGCTAGAAGCGGGGTAGAGTAATGGTTAACTCGTCAGGTTCATACTCTGAAGAATGCAGGTTCAAATCCCGCCCCCGCCACAACAGTTCCACAGGCACCATCGGATCTGGAAAGAGATTACATGGTCGAGGCGCTACAGCAGCTTGGAATTGACGTCAGGCCCTTAAGCAAGAGAAAGAAGGTTTTTAGGTATTTTAATTTTACCTTTTTTTCTTTTTGGAGACGCACACCCCCGCTTATAGATACGAGATACTTAATTAAAAAATAGGAAATTGCATACCGTTTTACGATATACGTATAAAAACATGGTTACATGATATTGAATGTCATCCAGGTCAAGGCGCAAAGCTGCCTACGAAAAAGCTTGAAAAGAGCTCATTCGTACCCTCATTAGTGGTAGTTCCATCTTTGATTCTATCTCCTTATTTCTTTTCTCTGCCTATGTGAGAGAATGTCTCTAATGAACTCTTTACTTTCAATGGCATCTCTTCTCTAGTTGAAATGATAGCTATTTTGCCTCAGCTCAGTTTCTTTTTTAGTTCGATTTTCATTACTCCGAATCTTCTTAGTTCGACTCTGCCTCGGGTCGAGTTGCTTTTGCGCCAGCTGTCTTTCCTGGCTCATCCCTGAACCCGAAAAGACGGACTTGCTTGTTTCCTGGGATGAGCGTCCTCTGATCGTATATTAGATAAAGAGGAGCTCCGCTTTCTGGCAATGAGCTAGCTTAAGCCTTCTTGCTTAAGGGTTAATACAGTCATGTTGGATCCGCTACTAAGTAAGACAGGAAGAGAAAGACTGATTGCGACAGCTCAACCGGATGAGACATCTCTTTTTTACAGAACTGTGCCAGCGTGTGCCTACATTGTGAGTCTATTTGATCTTCCAGTTCCGGGAAGATAGATTTATTGAATAGAAAGAATGAAACTAGTACCAGCAACTCGCCAACCCCAGACGGGAATATTGATTTAGATTTAGCCGCACCTGAGCCCGCAACTGCTGCCTCTACTCCGCCTACTTTTTGTGCCGACTTCGTCGCGGGGTACCGATTTCCTCCTGCTTTGTGTGCGTGCCTCCTACTCCTAGTCTCTTATCCTCCTATTTAGGAACTGAACTCCTGAAGGAAGTTAATCAGTGTGAGACTGGAGCTAGTGGCATAGATTGACTTTTCATCTTCCTCGCACAGCTTAATAACCGTTAAGGGAGTGAGTGCAAAGAGGCTCCGAAAGGGTTAGGCTTGAGGCGCTGATAAGCCCTAGTTTGCCTATCTGCTCTTACAGTTTCCTGTGTAAGCAATTAAATCAGAATAAGCTGCTTGAGTAAGCGGTGCTCTAGTATGAGTTGTTGGAGGAAGAAGCACAGCTAGTGAAAGCAACTTCTAAGGCCTCCTCTTAATAGTCCCCCCCCGATGCTGCTACGCTTCCTTACCGAAACCCTTCCCTTCCTCGGAAAGTAACCTCGAGGGAAATCAGTCCAGTTCTTGTCTTTTTTTTTATTTATACGATTAGACGGTGATAGCTCCTTTAATA